CCCTCATAAGAGGAGGATGCCAAGAGTTTCGCTCAACGGCCTAAGGACTACCTGACCTGCTGACCTTCCTGCAATTCAATTCCCTAATGAAATCAACTACCTGTCTAAGTGCACTAGCTGACTTCTCTATTGCATAACGCTTCTCACCTGACTTCATAATCACAGCTAAGCTGCCTACTGTGAGGATCTAGCCGTTGCTTCATGCTCACCTTCCTTCATAAGAATAGGCTAGGATTAGTCCGGATCTAGCCTTAGTGTAGTAAATACCATCAACAGGATGAACTATATTTGAAGGAAGGCATCTATTCAAGTCTTTACTGAATTCGATATGCGTAGATTCGATTCGGAGAAGAGATTCTTTCTTGTAAGAACATGGCAAGCTAAGTGAAGTCATTCAGAACTGGCAAGCACCCGGAAGCACTAGACCAATAAGCTAGATCTCCCTACGGGGCATTGCACGTTTAGCCAGACCGCTCCGCTCGTGCTTCTCCTTGCGTCTTGCACTAGAACAGGGAAATCGCTACTAAAGCACTTTCTCTCATGAATTGAAAGAGTTCTATCTCATATAGGGTCAAAATGCTACGGCTTGCTTATACTCTTGCAAGCAAGGCGCGAAGCGATTCTCTTAGCCGGCATACCCGACGAATCAAAAAAGCTATAATAAGGCAATCCATGGGCATGGAACCCCGAAATAGCCAATCTACAATCAAACTTTTAATCAGGTCGAAAAATTCTTGCCGGTGGGTAGAACCAAGACTCATTTTAGCCAGGAGCTTACTTTAACTACTTATTTAGCTACTTTAGGTCGTTGTAGTCCATAAATAAGAATCAAACTTTATCAGAGCTTGCATTCGATGCCGTTGATTCAATTTCTTCACCACCGGTAGCAAGAAATTCTAAAAAGAAGCTTCCTTCGCAGGAAAGATATTCTAGTAAATAGAAAACTCGCCATTCATTCATAAACTCGCTTGAACGTGCCATCAAGAGCTCCAGCTGCAAGAGGATAGGATCTTTAGGCTGGGCACGAAAGCTGCATTGATTTGACTTCTTTGCTTCTGCTATTGAAGCGAAAAACCCCAAGAAAACTTTATCAATTCTCATTCTTCTTTGGCGACAAGGAAGGCTACCCCTGGGTAAAAGTACTAATCCGTCTATCTACTTACTACCTAACTAAGAGAATGGTATTTACTGAGAGAAGTAGTACGAGGAGCTAGATTGTTGCTGTCTTCTTTTTGGCAGTGGGATAGGGAAACTGTGAGGACTGAACTTTCACTTTCTTACTTGAACTCATAGCTCTTTCTCTTTTTCTCTTTTGAGAGCTGTATGTAACTACAGTTCTTTATGGGCTGGGGAAATCTCCTAAATTACAAGAGAGGAAGATAGAGTTAGCATTGATTGGGAAGGAAGGAACTAGTAATCCATTTAAGAGGACTTTACCCTAGAAAAAGTCAAGGGGAGGGAAGGAACTGACTTTTTCTAACTCGGAATGAATTGGAAGTGCGAGATGCACTAATCGGAAAGAGACTCTCTCTTGACCTGACTTTCCCTATTGGCTTTAACTGCGGTAAGTAATTCACTCAAACCGATTCCATTTATGGAGGGTGGGAAAACGATTTCTTTTATCAGGATTAAAGGCTTAGCCGCCTGACTCACTCCGGATAGAAAGATTGAGGGGGTCAGACACGGCGGAGACTTTCATTGAATATGGGATTGAGACTACGACTGGAATGGAATTGCTCCGTTGATAGATCCAGATTCGCATCCGCCCATCTAAGAGATTTCTTCGTGCCGGGTCGTGAGCTATGTGGAGCGATAAAAAAAATGGGATCTATTGGGCTTTCACCTGCACTGCCTTCGCCTAGGACATTAGAAAGGGCGAGAAAGGGCTTGCTGCTGGTTCGGAACTCCCCTATCTATTTGAATTGATTTACAGCGCCTATTTTCAAGCTTATAAAAGGAATTGCTTCTATTCACTTTAAAGAGTGTCTCTCCTGTCCGGCTCGATATGAACAAGGTAGGCTGGTAGGTGGGTAGGCTTCTATCCGACTAGTAGGGCATGCAGTTCTCCCCTTAGCCTTAGGGCAGGCACGAAAGAAATTAACAGCTTATAAAGAAAAGAGGACGACTGAAGACAGCAAGAACGGCCAAAAGAAGTAAGTCACTTGCAAGCCCAGGAAGAATGAAAAGAAATCGATGAATGTGTCCCGACCAAGCAACGAAGAAGCGCTAGCAGATGAGATTGGACCTATATAGACTAGGAAAGACAGGGAAAGAAAGTCTTGGGGGTCCCCAAAACAGAGTGAGAACTAGCCCTTTGAGGAGCTCTCTAAGCTGTCTAACTCTCTATTACCATATGCAGAGGGAAACCAGGTTCAATAGCCGGATAGAGTAAGAAAACAACTAAATAGAAATGAGTACTTGCTACGGGTGAAGGAGTCAAGAGTTGAAAGAAAAAATCTCCTTAATGCGACTGCGGGAAGGCTGTTCCTGCTACATTTCG